GAAAGAGCATCATATAGAAATATATAATTTTTTTTTTTGGAGATATAGATATGAATACATGTTTTGAGGTATCGATTGATACCATTTGTAATAGCTTCAAACTTCTTCGTAGTCGTATAAAATTTAAGAAACCCAATTTCAAAACAGTACGTTTAGGGATATTCATAAGGGTTATTTTTGCCAGCGCGACCCTATCTGTGGGGTTATTTATTTATTTCGTACAGGCAGCAGGTGCTACAGGGCAGGGGCAGTATCCATTACGAAATGGAATCGTACCCCATATAACGATAACCGGAACCCCGGGGATAGATTTTGAATTACAAAGATTACAATGGTTAAAAAACCAAAGGAGACAAAATTATATCAACAGAAAAACTATGGTCTATCAAATTATATCTGACTGGGAGTTGAATCTCTATAATTTAATCAATCATTTGGAGAAATGTGTCTTTTTGAATCATGACAGAGAATTATCATTTTTGTTTACAGAAATTAATAAATTAAGTAAGTATTAGCAAATTGCTGATACTCAAGATATGGATCTTTTCATTTTTCTTCAACTAAATTCTTTTGCAAAATTGCAGTTTCCCGAATTACCCGAAGTTCTAAGTGGAATGTTTAGGATGAACAAAAAAGAGGCAGAATCTGTTGTGAATATCGAGATTATGCCCACTTTCTCATTTGCAAACTTAGGACTGCACAAGTGGGTCGCCTTAGCCAAACAAGCTGCCAGAAAACTACTATGTAAATATAATATAATCGAATTGTTAAAAAAATGCCAAATTAAAAAAAACTTCTCGAGGGATGGCTGAATAAAAATATTACTTGGATCAATCATGAATTTTCGCGTCAATTGATATTCGCTAAAAAATTTGCTCAAAACAAGGGTTTGATGCCGGAAATGGAGCTCCAAGAGCTAATTAGCATAGAGGCATTGCTTAGAGATGCATTAGAAGGCGGAACACCCACCGATCGAGCGGCACGTGACGCGATTAAACAAATCCAGGAAAATTGCCTAGATCGGCTGGTGATACCGGGACAAGAACCACGGAACTGTTATAGAAATTCTTTTTTACAAAAACAAAAAAACAAAAGAAAACAAAATAAATTATCATTAACAATAGTACAAAAAACACCAATGATCAATGAGGATACTGGTTTTATTGCGCATGATGATGGTTTTGAAGCCTTTTGTAATGACCTCAACGAAGTGGAGCGATTGCCCTCTATTAGTTGTGATTCAGAGCCTAATTGGCAAAAAAAAAAAGAAAAGGGGAATCAGATTCCCCGAATGGAAAAAAAGAAAAAATTTTACTGTGATCCCCATTTTCATCAAAATAAAAAAAGAAAAGGTAACTGGAATCACAATGATTCAAATAAAAAAAGAATCTAGATTATCTACCCAGAATATTAATATTCTGGGTAGATAATCTATTCTATTGTTGTTGTTGTTTTTTTTGATACATTGCGGTCAATAATGTTCGTGAATTAGATGAAGGAAGTTACGGAAAGAGAGGGATTCGAACCCTCGGTATGAATAACTCATACAACGGATTAGCAATCCGACGCTTTAGTCCACTCAGCCATCTCTCCCAATTAAACAAAATTGAAAAATACTATTTTACACACTATAATTGAAAGAATGAAAAAAAAAAAGACTTCTTTCTTTAGTCTTTAGATTATAGATACAGAGAATCTTAATAACAATTAGTAGAATGATGGTAATAGGGTATATCAATAACTTTAATTATATATTCTAATTATATTTATATAGGGATTATAGGGATGGTCCTGAGGAAAAGATAAGGATAAGATTAAGTAAGGATACAATCCAGAGTATATACAATGAGACATTCCTCTGTTTTAATTCAGAACGATAAGGAAGGGATGAAAAAAAAAAAGAAAAGAATCGATCGTTTGAGTATTTAAAATAGAAAAAATAAGAATAAAAGAGGCATTCATCTATATGTGGTATATATCCATCCATATTGAATTGCGGATACATCAATGATAGAATCATTTTCGATTGGACTAAATATAAATAAAAATACTACCATGATATGAAAGAAACTAGAAAATAGATAAGAGATCAAACAAATAGGAGGAAACAGAGACAATTTATATATTTTATATGCACTATATATATTTTATAGTTTAGTATATATAAACTATAAAAAAAATCTATATTATATATATAAATAGAAGACTCTATAGAAATAGAAGTGCCTACCGAAAGAATTAAACGTAAACGTCCTCGGATCCAGAATAAATAAATGAACAAAGGAAAAAGAAGGGGATGGGATCCAAATCCCAACGAGATCCCAGTCTCAAAACAAAAGGGGATATGGCGAAATTGGTAGACGCTACGGACTTGGTTGGATTGAGCCTTGGTATGGAAACATACTAAGTGATAACTTTCAAATTCAGAGAAACCCCGGAATAAAAAATGGGCAATCCTGAGCCAAATCCTTTTTTGTTTTCAGAAAAAACAAACAAAACA